ATTTGGCTCTCACGCTCAGTTACTTATGGGGCATTGCCCCATTTTTTTTTATTTTTCTTTTTTATGTAATGAGCCTATCCTATACTTCTCTGTTCGTATTACAAAATCTAAAAATGGATCGTTGATCCAAGACCAGACTCTTCGGAGGACTCTTCCGACCAGACAAAAATCTGTAATTCTCGGCAAAGTTGTTTTTTTTAATCCAACAAATGCTTCTTTTATTACTTTATACATAGGTCGTCGACTCAGCCTTGGAAAAAGGTGGGGTGGCTATACCAATTTTTCCAGTAATATGAGTGCTTTATATCGGATAAATTGCCAACTACTTTTTTTGACACTATCTCCATACTTAATACGTAATGGTAGAAAGAGTACCTTGTTGGGCCTCGACTTCACACGTTTTAGCCTTAACCATGTTAATAGTCCCACATTCTTGGTTGATAGAGAATTCAAGTTGATTTACCAATGAGTCACGAAATGCTATGGTTCCTACATCTTATTTCTTAATTTATTCAGATTCAGAAGTAATTCGCGAGATCGTGCGCCTTTCTTTTTTCTTTCCTGGGTAGAAAGAAAAACAAAAGAAAGTGCAGTTGGTTGAATCCAACCTATTTTTGAAATAAACAACTCGCACACACTCCCTTTCCAAAAAAAATCAATACACCAAGTACTACACTTAGATTTATTAGATTTGTTGCAAAAATATTGGTATTAAACCCGAAACTCCCGGCGGCTGGCCAGTAACCCAAGAAAACGAAAGAATCGGTTACATTTTTCATAGGATCTCCTCTCGTAGATAGGACTCACAAAATCAAACAGAATTCGTTTTGTATCACTTCGTCCCTTTTTGGATTGATTTTTTTATGAATTTCCTTAGTTATTTCTAACTAGATTGCATTATTGAATATGGAATTGGGACATTTTTGATTATTATTATTTCAATTATTATTTCAATTCAATGGAAGTTCCCAATACGAAAATGACTTATTATTCTTCGAATTTGACCCAGCTTTCGTGTCAATTGTGAAATCCCTTGTTTGTTGCTCCTTTCTAAAAACCAATCAAAAAGGGTTCAAGAGGGGGAAAGAAGAAAGCGGCAAGTTGACAAGTTCACAGCAAGAAAATCAGAAAAAAAACTTTCAAATTGGCAAATTGATAGGATTAAACAAAGGGATTCGCAAATAACAGCGCTAATGCCACGACCAGTCCATAAATTGTTAAAGCTTCCATAAAAGCCAAACTAAGCAGTAAAGTACCTCGTATTTTACCCTCTGCTTCTGGTTGTCTCGCGATTCCTTCTACAGCTTGGCCCGCTGCAGTACCTTGACCAACTCCGGGTCCAATAGAAGCAAGCCCTACGGCGAATCCCGCAGCAATAACGGAAGCAGCAGAAATCAATGGATTCATGGTAAGCGACTCCAATTCAGAAATGGTTAATGATACAATCCACCACTGAATTATGAGCGATTACTAAGATCTATACGATTGAAGTCACTAACAACTTCGTATTGAAGTAATGCTATGATTGAATCATCAGAACTACTTCGAAATCTTGTTTTTAGTTCCTATTTTAGTTCCTATCCGTGGAGGTTTTATCACTATCAATGCATCCGACTCTCGTCCTTTTCCGTTTCTTTGTTCCGAACCATGCTTTCAATTCTGCGCCCTTTCTCTTCTATATGCTTGATTTCATCTGTTTATTCATTCGTCACAGACGAAACGGAAGGACTTCCTATTGGAATCCTCATTGAAATTCCTAGGGGGATAGAAAATAAAATGGATGGGTGGTTCATAGAAAATCAGTCAATGAAAATCAGTCAATATCTACTATAATACATTTCTTTCATAGTGTAAAGTGTAAACCCACTATTCACATCTTAGATTCATCCGGATTCGAGAATCCTTCTTTGTCTTTGAACATACAACCCAAGCCTCCGCTTTCAAAGATCTATCATCAACTTGAATTTTTTTCTTGGTGTTGTTGTTCGTCTTGGAGCTTCATCCTTGCCTCTTCCAAAAGGGCAATCTTGAAGTACAAGCGGGGAATGTCTTTTGAGGCGATTACACGTTGATGTGTGCGTATGCTCTTGCCCATACGCGCTATCCGCCCTTCTTTCAAAGGCCCATTCTTTGGGATAGAGTGTTCCAAAAGGTCAATCCGGTTACTTCTTGTGAAGAATTCACCTTCTTTTTCGGCTAAGAAATCTTTGTTGAACTCTAAAGCCTCTGCAATTCTTTTCTTTGCCTCAGGGACCCGGAGGATTTGGACCTCTCAGGCCGCGAATAGCCACGTTACAGCCTGGAACACCTTCCAAGCTATCTTCTTAAACATGGTTCCCAGACCTTGAAAGAGATTCGCTAGAATCTTTTTAATAAACATTCGCATAAGAAGAATTAAGATTCGCATAAGTGAGACTTTTTTCTTGAGAATTGTTTAGATCGATCCTAACCGGTGAATCCCATAATAGAATAGATTCGATGGAGAATTTTATGGATCCTT